TGAACACGCTGCCAATCAAAATTTACCTCTTATTATAGTGTGTGCTTCTGGGGGGGCGCGCATGCAGGAAGGAAGTTTGAGCTTGATGCAAATGGCTAAAATATCGTCTGCTTTATATGATTATCAATTAAATAAAAAATTATTTTATGTATCAATCCTTACATCTCCGACAACTGGTGGAGTGACAGCTAGTTTTGGTATGTTGGGGGATATCATTATTGCCGAACCCAATGCCTACATTGCATTTGCAGGTAAAAGAGTAATTGAACAAACATTGAATAAAACAGTACCCGAAGGTTCACAAGCAGCTGAATACTTATTCCAGAAGGGTTTATTCGACCTAATTGTACCACGTAATCTTTTAAAAAGCGTTCTGAGTGAGTTATTTAAGCTCCACGCCTTTTTTCCTTTGAATCAAAAGTCAAGCAAAATCAAGTAGAGCACTAAGTTCAATTATTTTTTTTGTGTTTGTAGCAAAAAGTAGTTAGTTTATCGGAATCAAAGTAAATAAGATAATAATGGCCTTTTCTTTGGTGATAGAAGATCGAATTGTAGAAAGAATCAAAACGAAAGTTGAGGATAACTCTTTTTTTGACCTATATTCCTGATTACGAATCAAGAAACCTTTATCACCAAGAGTGAGTTCTTCCGTTCGTGAAATTAGTAAAATAAAACGAATTTGGTCTTGTCTTAGGTATATAATTTGAAATTTCAATATAGATAATAGAGTTTTGTATCTTTCTCTATCTACCGAAAAACCATTTTAGCTAAAAATCCATGTTGGGTCGGATTCGAACGAATCCTTCGATAATCGGTAAAAAACTCTTTATCTATTTTTTGAAAATTAGAAGACAAGAACAAAAGACAAAGAAATGAAGAAAAATAATAAAGTTTATTATCATTATCATACATATCTTTCTCATGGAGGAGATGAATAAGTCCATTTATTTAGTTCTACAGTTCTACATTCTTTGCACTTATTCTTATTATACGTACTCAGTTAGATTTAGATATATCGATACTTCGATCTATACTAAGAATTTTAAATTCTTCAAATTCTATTAATAATAAATATTATCTAATTAGAATTCAAATTCTTAATTTAATTATAATTATTACAAGATATCTTTATTTATATAATAACATAATAACAGATACAAATAGTAAATCGAGGTACCCCTTCTATGACAAATTTGAACCTTCCATCTATTTTTGTGCCGTTAGTAGGCCTAGTCTTTCCGGCAATTGCAATGGCTTCTTTATTTCTTCATGTTCAAAAAAACAAGATTGTTTAGATCCGCTGGGACCCAATCTCATCCATTTTTTTTTTGAAAACGTGGACTTGTATCATAACACGGATATCTATTTATTGGAATATAGTATAACATGTGATTTCCACCGAACATAAAGGAAAAAACTCTTATGCCCGCAGAAACATGATATATGGATATATCAATTCTAGCAATTTTCAAATAGATCAGGATCTCTGGATGGCTGAAATGTAGTCGGTGAATCTATATGTATATCGATATGTATAGTGGGATCGTATTAAATAAAGAGTATGTTATTATTTTAGATTTAACCAATTTGATGAATTACTCCTAAAGGTTGACATCAAACTAGTGCTAGTTCACCTCAAACTAGTGCTAGTTGATGAGAGTTACTTCGGAAACAAAAAAGTAAAGTCAAATTTCTCTGGGGTATTATCTCAATTCCAATAAAATGCAATCGAGTAAAGTATGACTTGGCGATCAGACGATATATGGATAGAACTTATAACGGGGTCTCGAAAAATAAGTAATTTCTGCTGGGCCTTGATCCTTTTTTTAGGTTCATTAGGCTTCTTATTAGTTGGAACTTCCAGTTATCTTGGTAGAAATTTGCTATCTTTTTTTCCGCCTCAGCAAATCATTTTTTTTCCACAAGGAATCGTGATGTCTTTCTACGGAATTGCGGGTCTCTTTATTAGCTCTTATTTGTGGTGCACAATTTCCTGGAATGTAGGTAGTGGTTATGATCGATTCGATAGAAAGGAAGGAATAGTCTGTATTTTTCGTTGGGGATTTCCGGGAAAAAATCGTCGCATATTCCTCCGATTCCTTATAAAAGATATTCAGTCCGTTAGAATAGAAGTTAAAGAGGGTATTTATGCTCGTCGTGTTCTTTATATGGACATCCGAGGCCAGGGGTCCATTCCCTTGACCCGTACTGATGAGAATTTGACTCCACGAGAAATTGAACAAAAGGCTGCTGAATTAGCCTATTTCTTGCGTGTACCAATTGAAGTATTTTGATAAATTGAGAATCAGAACGTTCATGCAATTAAAGAAAACGTATATGAAAGAACCATAAAACGAAACTCTTTTTATGGTCTTTATGCGTTTTATGGTCTTTATGCGCACGCAATTCAATAACAAATAACAAATCGAAATAATAGATTCATCTCAGACGGCAAACCATTTCGAAAGCAAGAATTTTTTTTAGTTCAATATTTGTTGGAATTGACACTTTAGATCCAGATAGATCGTATCTTGTAAATTTGAAATTCTTTCTTTTGTATTCTTTAATGACCAACAATTGGATTTCTTAATTAAATACTGAGAACTAGCCAATTTATCCTTTGCCAGTCATTTTTTTTTGATCATCCTAATATCTTTCCCTCAATTATTCTATTCCTGACTATGGGTAATCAGTGAAATTTTTTCGAAATATTGGATATTTTGATAGCAAAGGAGTTCTTTCGTCTCAAAATCTGAATAATATTCATTACTTAAAGTGGTTCTTTCGATCATTCATCGAAAGGATACACTTTATTTTTAATTTGACCAATTGAGATATCAGGAAACAATATTCTAAATTTCTTCATTCGAAGTGAATTCTTAGCCTATTTCTGTATTCTTTCTAGATTCAAAGACTAACCACAAAATCACAAAGAAAATAGATTCATAAGTTCGATACCTTGTATAAAACTCATGTGTGTAAGAAATATTCGATCGCATAGAGTGTACGAATGGGTTGATTAACAATTTACAGACGAAAAAATGGCAAAAAAGAAAGCATTCACTCCTCTTTTCTATCTTGCATCTATAGTATTTTTGCCCTGGTGGATTTCTTTCTCAGTTAATAAATGTCTGGAATCTTGGGTTACTAATTGGTGGAATACTGGGCAATCCCAAATTGTCTTGAATAATATTCAAGAAAAGAGTCTTCTAGAAAAATTCAGAGAATTAGAGGAACTCCTCTTCTTGGACGAAATGATCAAGGAATACTCGGAAACACATCTCGAAGAGTTTGGGATAGGAATCCATAAAGAAACGATCCAATTAATCACGATACAAAATGAGAATCGTATGGATACGATTTTGCACTTCTCAACAAATATCATCTGGTTTGGTATTCTAAGCGGGTATTCAATTTTGGGTAAGGAAAAACTTGTTATTCTTAACTCTTGGGCTCAGGAATTCCTATATAACTTAAGTGACACAGCAAAAGCTTTGTGTCTTCTTCTAGTAACTGAGTTTTTTCTCGGATATCATTCACCCCCAGGTTGGGAATTCGCTATACGCTCTATCTATAACGAGGTTGGAGTTGTTGCGAATGAGCAAACTATAACTATTCTTGTTTGCATCCTTCCAGTAATTTTTGATACATGTTTTAAATATTGGCTTTTCCGTTATTTAACTAGTCTGTCTCCGTCAATTTTACTGATTTATGATTCAATAACTGAATGATAAAGGATCCATTGATATTAATCTAATCCAATTAGAATGCTTGGTACTTTGTAGTTGTACATAAGCAAAGTATTGAAAATCATATTTACTCTTCCTATTTCTAACCATCGGGAAGATTCATCCTAGATTATTCCAGCAAATAGCAGAATCGTGGCTAGGGAACTATACTAGCGACCTACCCAATTTATTGTAGAAATTTTCGCGATCAATGATTGGACCATGCAAACTAGAAATGCTTTTTCTTGGCTAAAGAAACAGATTACTCGATCTATTTCCGTATCGCTCATGATATATATCTTAACTCGGACGTCCATTTCAAGTGCATATCCCATTTTTGCACAGCAGGGTTATGAAAATCCACGAGAAGCGACTGGGCGTATTGTATGTGCCAATTGCCATTTAGCTAATAAGCCCGTGGAAATTGAGGTTCCACAAGCGGTACTTCCTGATACTGTATTTGAAGCAGTTGTTCGAATTCCTTATGATATGCAACTGAAACAGGTTCTTGCTAATGGTAAAAAAGGGGGGTTGAACGTCGGGGCTGTTCTTATTTTACCGGAGGGGTTTGAATTAGCCCCTCCCGATCGTATTTCTCCTGAGATGAAAGAAAAGATTGGCAATTTGTCTTTTCAGAGCTATCGCCCCAATAAAACAAATATTCTTGTGGTAGGCCCTGTCCCTGGTAAAAAATATAGTGAAATAACCTTCCCTATTCTTTCCCCGGACCCTGCTACTAAGAAGGATGTTCACTTCTTAAAATATCCTATATACGTAGGCGGGAACAGGGGAAGGGGTCAGATTTATCCCGACGGCAACAAGAGTAACAATACAGTTTATAATGCTACAGCAGCAGGTATAGTAAGCAAAATCATACGAAAAGAAAAAGGGGGGTATGAGATAACCATAACGGATGCGTCAGAGGGACGTCAAGTGGTTGATATTATCCCTCCCGGACCAGAACTTCTTGTTTCCGAGGGCGAATCTATCAAATTTGATCAACCATTAACGAGTAATCCTAATGTAGGCGGATTTGGTCAGGGAGATGCAGAAATAGTACTTCAAGATCCATTACGTGTCCAAGGACTTTTGTTCTTCTTGGCATCTGTTATTTTGGCACAAATCTTTTTGGTTCTTAAAAAGAAACAGTTCGAGAAGGTTCAATTGGCCGAAATGAATTTCTAGATTCGCAGATTTATCGATATCAAGTACGTAAAAAGAACCAAATTCTTGTTGGCGATTATTTATGATCAAAAAAATGAAATTATGAAA